ATATTATCGCGACAATGATTATTTTCTACTAATCATAAAGATATTGGAACTTTATACTTAATTTTTGGAGCTTGATCTGCTATAGTAGGAACAGCCCTGAGAATACTTATTCGAGCTGAATTAGGACAACCTGGAAGTTTAATTGGAGATGACCAGATTTATAATGTTATCGTTACGGCTCATGCTTTTATTATAATTTTTTTTATAGTTATACCAATTATAATTGGTGGATTTGGAAATTGACTTCTACCTTTAATATTAGGTGCACCTGATATGGCCTTTCCACGATTAAATAATATAAGTTTTTGACTTTTACCTCCAGCTTTAATACTACTAATTAGTGGATCTTTAGTAGAAGCTGGAGCAGGTACAGGGTGAACTGTTTACCCTCCTCTTTCTAGAAATATTGCACATTCAGGAGCATCAGTAGATTTATCAATTTTTTCTCTACATTTAGCTGGAGCCTCATCTATTCTTGGAGCTATTAATTTTATATCAACTGTTATTAATATACGAGCTGAAACTTTAACATTTGATCGTCTTCCATTGTTTGTATGGAGAGTTTTTATTACAGTAATTCTTCTACTTTTATCTTTACCAGTTCTTGCAGGTGCTATCACGATGCTTTTAACTGACCGAAATTTAAATACTTCATTCTTTGACCCAACTGGAGGAGGAGATCCAATCTTATATCAACACCTATTTTGATTCTTTGGACATCCAGAAGTTTATATTTTAATTTTACCAGCTTTCGGAATAATTTCCCATATTGTAGCCAGAGAAAGCGGTAAGAAAGAATCTTTTGGAACACTAGGAATAATCTACGCTATAATTGCAATTGGTATCTTAGGATTTGTAGTATGAGCACATCATATGTTTACAGTAGGTATAGACGTTGATACTCGAGCTTACTTTACCTCTGCTACAATAATTATTGCTGTACCTACGGGAATTAAGGTTTTTAGATGATTAGGAACCTTACATGGTTCACAATTTTCATATAGACCACCTCTGCTATGAGCATTAGGATTCTTATTTTTATTTACAGTTGGAGGTGTTACTGGAGTAGTTCTCGCTAACTCCTCTCTTGACATTGTTTTACATGATACTTACTACGTTGTTGCCCACTTCCACTATGTCTTATCTATAGGAGCAGTATTTGGAATTATAGCAGGAGCTGTATATTGATTCCCCTTATTAACAGGTATTACAATAAAACCTAAATGATTAAAAATTCATTTTGGGTCTATATTTATTGGTGTAAATGTTACATTTTTCCCTCAACATTTTTTAGGATTAGCGGGGATACCTCGACGCTACTCTGATTACCCTGATGCATTTACTAGCTGAAATGTGGTCTCATCTGTTGGATCTACTTTATCTTTTATTAGAGCTTTAGGTTTTATTTTTATTATCTGAGAAGCTATAGTATCCCAGCGACCTACAATCTTTAGTCCTAATTTATCTTCAAATTTAGAATGAGCTCACACTACTCCCCCTCACTACCATAGTTATGATGAGCTTCCACAATTTACCATCCGATAAATTCTGATATGGCAGATTAATGCTGTAGATTTAAGATCTACCCAAAAAGGTTTAATTCCTTTTTTCAGAAAATAATGTCAACATGATCTCAATTAAGCTTTCAAGATAGAGCGTCTCCTTTAATAGAAGAATTAATTATATTCCACGATCACACAATATTAGTGCTAACTTTAGTTACAACTTTAGTTGGATATATTATTTTAACAATATTTAGAAATAAATTTATTGACCGATTCCTTTTAGAGGGACATTTAATCGAAGTAATTTGAACTGTAATTCCCGCCTTTTTATTAATTTTTATTGCATTACCTTCTCTTCATTTATTATACTTACTTGACGAATATGATAATCCATCTCTAACCATTAAATCCATAGGTCATCAGTGATATTGATCTTATGAATATTCAGACTTTTTAGATATCGAATTTGACTCTTACATAATTCCTACAAAAGATTTAGAAGATAATCAATTTCGATTAATTGAAGTCGATAACCGAATGGTAGTTCCTATAAATACATACATTCGAATTTTAGTATCTTCAACTGACGTAATTCATTCTTGAACTATTCCAGCTTTAAGAATTAAAGCAGATGCTATTCCAGGTCGATTAAATCAATTAACATTTCTAGTTAATCGCCCAGGATTATTTTTTGGGCAATGTTCAGAAATTTGTGGAGCTAACCACAGTTTTATGCCTATTGTAGTTGAAAGAATTTCTATAAATTCATTTTTAAATTGAATTAATAACTTTGAATAAAGAAAATTTAGTTAAAAAATAACCTCAGTTTGTCATACTGAAATTGCTTTCTTAAGCAATTTTCTATTCCTCACATATCACCTATTATATGAGCATTAATTATATTTCTATCATTCTCTATAATTATTATTTTATTAACTATAATTTACTTTAGAAGTTCTCCTATCACTCCTGAATCACAAAAAGCTTCTAAAAAAATTTTCTCTTCAAACTGAATATGATAACTAACCTATTCTCCTCATTTGACCCTATATCTTCATCATTTAATCTTCAATTAAACTGATTAGCAATATTTTTATTCCTAATTGTATTTTATCCTTTATACTGAATCTCTAATTCAAAATCATCTTTGATTTATATAGAATTAACTTCTTATATTACAAAAGAATTTATACCTTTATTCAAAAGTTATAAAAACATCATTTTCTTTAACGTATTATTTATATTTATTTTAATTAATAATATCTTTGGATTGATACCTTATACATTTACAAGAACGGCTCATATTGCTATAACTCTTTCTATAGCTTTAACTATTTGATTAATTTTTATGCTATATGGATGAATTAATAATACAAATCATATATTTGCCCATTTAGTTCCTTTAGGTACACCGATTGTTTTAATACCATTTATAGTTCTAATTGAATCTATTAGAAATATTATCCGCCCTATTACTCTTTCTGTTCGTTTAGCTGCAAATTTAACAGCAGGACATCTCCTTTTAATCTTACTTGGGGAAAGTATAGTAAACAACAGAATTTTAATTATTATTACAGTAACAGCAGCTCAATTTGCTTTAATAACTTTAGAAGCAGCAGTAGCTGTAATTCAAGCTTATGTCTTTGCTACACTTTCAACTCTTTATGCTAGAGAAGTTTAATGACAACTCATTCTCACCACCCTTTTCACCTAGTAGATATAAGACCTTGACCTTTAACAGTATCAATTGGAGCCTTAACAATAACATCAGGACTATCATATTGATTTCACTACAATTCCATAAGAATTTTATTATTAGGACTTTTTATTGTCGTAATTTCTTCTTATCAATGATGACGAGATATTGCACGAGAAGGAACATTACAAGGACTTCACAATAATAGAGTAATTACTAACTTACGATGAGGAATAATTTTATTCATTGTATCAGAAATTTTCTTTTTTGTTTCCTTTTTCTGAGCATTTTTTCATGCTAGTCTTGCCCCATCAGTAGAGATTGGAACCCAGTGACCCCCAGCTGGAATTATCCCTTTTAATCCATTTCAAATTCCTCTTTTAAATACAGCTATTCTTCTAGCTTCAGGAGTTACTATTACTTGATCCCATCACTCTCTAATAAACGGTAATCACACTCAATCTGTACAAGCATTAGCTGTAACAATTATCCTGGGAGTATATTTTACAGCCCTTCAAGCTTACGAATATTTAGAAGCTCCATTTACAATTGCAGAAGCAGTTTATGGTTCAACATTTTTTGTAGCTACAGGATTCCATGGACTTCACGTTATTATTGGATCAACCTTTTTAATGGTCTGCCTATTCCGTATAATTAAATTCCATTTTTCAGCCACTCACCATTTTGGATTTGAAGCAGCAGCTTGATATTGACATTTTGTTGATGTAGTATGATTATTCCTTTATGTATCAATTTACTGATGAGGAGGATAAACTTAATTAGTATAAAAAGTATTATAGACTTCCAATCTGTAGGTCCCAAACTTAGGATTAAGTAATTAAACTACTACTTATTTCTTTTACAATTGCCGTTCTTGTTAGATCTTTATTAATTATTGTCTCAACTTTATTTTCAAAAAAAACAATTCTAGATCGAGAAAAAGCATCCCCATTTGAATGTGGATTTGACCCTAAAAACGCTTCCCGTATTCCATTCTCAATTCGATTTTTCTTGATTGCCATTGTATTTCTAATTTTTGACATTGAAATCTCTATTTTACTCCCATTAGGCTTAATTTCTAATTCAATTCCCCCAATTTTATGAATAAGCTCTGGAGGCTTCTTTTTATTACTAGTCACTATCGGGCTCTATTATGAATGAAAAGAAAGAACTTTAGATTGAATTACTTGAATAAGAAGCGAAGTTTTGCATTCGGTTTCGACCCGATTTCTGGTCTATCTGGCCCTTATTCTTTATTTCATTAATTATAGCTAAAATAAGCAATATCACTGTTAATGATAAGATAAGTTAAAGACTTTAATTAAGAAAAGTAGAAGTTTCTATAATATTTGACCTGCAATCAAAAGAAGATAATAAATATTATCCTACTTTGAATAATAATCTCCGTAGTGTAAATCTAACACACTTCATTTTCGTTGAAGAAAAGAAAAATTTTTTTCCTGAGATAGAAAATGAAAAATCTTGAAGCTGCTAACTTTAAGCCTTGCAACTATTGTAACATTTTCTTTCTAAAAAATATACATATTAAAAGACCATAGTCACCTTTGCAGCTTCAATGCAAAACTCTTAATTTGAGCTATTTTAATTAAAAAAACAACACTGCTCTAATTACAACTCATAGCAAAAGGATAAAAACTTTCATAGAATTTATACTTAAAAATTGAATTTTTATAGATAAATTATTAATGTAAATTCTAAAACCTTGACCTCCAAGAAACTCTAATCACCCTATATCTCCAAACTTTATAATGTCCGACCCAACTTTTAAAGGCATATAAGTTATAGGCTGAGAAGATAGATATGGAAGAAATCATATTGAACCTCTTAGTCATAACAATAAAGAAAATTTTAATTTTGAAAAATTATATGAAGACTGAGATATAAGAAAACCTAAAAAAGCACCTAAAATACATACAGTTAAAGTTAAATTTTTCAAACTTCTAGGGAGAATAATAGAAGTTACATCCATTGAAAGCCAAGAAATTAAAGCACCAAAAAACACAGAAAATCTTACTAATCCTATACAGGATTTTATTATCACCCCTCACCCGTCTCTCAGATTACACGAACCTCTAAGAACAAAATCACGACGAACTATATAATAAATTAAACGAAATGTGTAAGCAACAGTTAAACCAGTTGATAAAAATAATATAAATAATCTTAATAAATTTAACTCCTCCATTAGGGACAATTCTAAAATTAAATCTTTAGAATAAAAACCTGCGAGAAAAGGTATACCTCTTAAAGCTAGATTAGAAACTACAAAGCAAGAACTAATATAAGGCAAAGATACTATTATATTACCCATCATACGGATATCCTGTCAGCCCTTAAATCCGTGAATAATACAACCTGCTCTTATAAAAAGTAAAGCTTTAAATAAAGCATGCATTAATAAATGAAAGAGGGCTACTTTTACTAAACCCAGGGATAATCTATATATTATTAATCCTAGTTGACTTAAAGTAGAAAGAGCAATGATTTTTTTTAAATCAAATTCGAAGCATGCCCCTAAACCAGCCATAGACATTGTTAACACTGAAAGAATTATTAAAAGCTCATTTAACCAAAAATCATAAACTCATCCTAAACGAATAACAAGATAAATTCCTGCAGTTACTAAAGTAGAAGAATGCACTAAAGACGATACGGGAGTTGGTGCAGCTATAGCCGCCGGTAACCAAGCTGAAAAAGGAATTTGTGCTCTTTTCGTAAGCGAAGCTAAAACAATTAACAATCTTACTAAAATAAGACTGTTTCTGCCTCCTATTCAAGCTACAAAACTTCAATCTCCGAAATTAATTATCCAAACAATCCCTAAAAGGATAAAAACATCCCCAACGCGATTTGATAATACAGTTAAAGTTCCTGCATTTAAAGATTTATAATTTTGATAATAAATTACTAAACAATAGGAAACCAATCCTAACCCATCTCAACCTAAAAGAATTCTAATTAAATTAGGACTAAAAATTAATAAACCTATAGACCCCACAAATCCAGCTAATAAGAAAATAAAACGAGAAAGATTAATTTCCCCTTCTATATATTCTCCAGAATAAAAAAAAACTCTTCCTGAAATAAATAAAACAAAAGATAAAAATATTAAAGATACTCAATCTAATAAAAAAATTATATTAATATCAGAAGCTCCTCAAGAGAAAATATTTCAACTAAAATACAATCTAAAGGAAAAATTTAAAAATAATATTCTTGAAAAAAACAAAATAAAAGAAAAGGAAAAAAACATCAAAAAAATTAAATTTCATATTCTCAATACAAACATAGTCCAAAGTAATATTTTACATCTCAAGTACCACAAACTTGAATTTTAATTAAACTATTTAAACAATAAGTCATAAAATCAACCTCTAAAATAAGGAAAAATAAAGGAAAAAAATGTAAAAATAAAATCATGTATTCACGCAACATTCCATCTGATAAAGAACGTAGTCCTGAATAAAATGCTCCATGCTGAGTAGAAGAAAATAAATAAAGACTATAACAAGCCCCCATAAAAGAAAAAAATATTAAAACTACTAGTGAATAAAATCTAAATCTCAAGATTCTACCTAATAATCCTAATTCACCAACAAGATTTAAAACTACCGGAGCTGCCATATTTCCAATACAATATATAAATCATCAAAAAGATATTCTTGGTATGATTTCTAATAGTCCTTTGTTAATTATAATTCTTCGTGAACCTCTCCGTTCATAGATCACTCCTGAAAGAAAAAATAGGCCTGAAGAACATAAACCATGAGCTACACAAGTATATAAACAAGATCTATAACCCCATAATCCTCAACTTCCTAAACCTCCTAAAGCGAGTCCTATATGACTTACTGAAGAGTAAGCAATTAAAGCCTTTAAATCAACTTGACGTAAACAAATAAAACTTACTATTAATCCCCCAAAAAGACCCAAAGAAACTAAAAATCTTCTTAGTAAAGGAACTTGTCCTTCGAAAAATCCTATAAAACGCATTATACCGTAACACCCTAACTTTAATAATACTCCAGCTAATATTATTGAACCAGCAACAGGAGCCTCTACATGTGCTTTAGGTAACCATAAATGTACATAAAAAGCTGGCAACTTCACTAAAAAGGCAAAAATTGAGAAAAAAAATCAAAATCTTACTCAAAATGGTATATCTAAAAGAGAAGAACTTAACAAAAAGAATCTATACCCCCCTAATGCCTTTCCTGTAAAAAAGATAGAAATTAATAAAGGTAAAGAAGCAAAAATAGTATAAAGCAACAAATAAATCCCAGCCTGCAAACGTTCAGGTTGATAACCCCAACCCACAATTAGTAAATAAATTGGAATTAATGAACCTTCAAAAAAAATATAAAAAGATAATAAATCACTAGATCTAAAAGTTAGAAAAAGTAATCCTATTATTAAAATCAATACAAAACAAAATTTTTCATAAAAAATAGTTTGATAATTTATACCATGACTAGACAACATTATTAATATTACAATTCAAAAAGTTAAAAAAATTATAAACCATCTTAAAATATCAGAATTTAAAAAAGATATTCTAACAATATTTCCATTATATATTATTAACCAAGTTAAACTTAAGAAAATAAAATATAAAAAATAAGATATAAACTCCTTAGAAATAGATATAAATATTAAACCTAAAATCAGAAAAGAAATTTTTAACATGATAAAACATTAAAACTACTAATATAGTCAGAACCATGAGACCGGACTATTCTAACTATTATTCCTACACCAAGTCTTCCTTCACAAACAGAAGCCACAAGGAAAACAAGTCTTACATAAGTTTCTAGACCTAAAGTAAAAGTTATTAATATAAGCAATAAAAATGCTGACAATATAACATACTCTAAGCTGATCAATATATTTATCAAATGTTTACGCTTAGAAACGTAAATTCATAACCCAACGGAATACGTGAATATAGAAACGATGATTAAAAGATTATTTAGCACTCAGAAAGACCTCTGATGGAGCATCTTAGATTTCCAAAACCTAGATTTTTCTTAAACTACTTTCTGTATTCGTCTATGTAATTTAAATAAAATACTGGTCTTGTAAATCAGAAATAGAAAAACATTCTCTTAGACTATGATAATAAACACTATTATAGTGATAATATTCATACTAAACCTTATTTTCTTATTTATATTTCATCCCTTAGCTATAATTTTTGTATTAATCTTGCAAACAATATTCATCTCTATTAGAATATATACTATTACACAATTTCCCTGATTCTCTTATACTCTAATTCTTGTCTTTCTTGGAGGAATATTAATTTTATTCACCTATATATCTAACATTGCATCTAACGAGATATTTAAACCTAACTTAAAAATATTATTTCCACTGGTTATTGCTCCTTTGATCGCATTTTTTATTCCCCTCCCAAAACAAAATATTAGAAGTGAATCAAAAAGTATAAACATGGAACAATTCAACAATTTAACAATTTTTAAACCATTTTCTAACGCCATTATGCCCATTACTTTGCTAATAGCATCATATATTATTCTCACATTATTAACTGTAGTAAAAATCAGAAAAATAAACCAAGGACCTCTACGTATAATTTAATGTCAAAACCAATTCGAAGAGACCACCCCTTATTTAAAATTATGAATGGAGCCTTAGTTGATCTTCCATCCCCCACAAATATCTCCTACATGTGAAATTTTGGGTCTCTACTTGGACTATGTTTAGGGATTCAAATTCTTACGGGCCTATTTTTAGCAATACACTTTGCTTCTGACATTAGAATTGCATTTTCCTCAGTAGTACACATTATACGTGACGTTAATAGAGGGTGATTAATCCGAACACTACACGCTAACGGAGCATCATTTTTCTTTATTTGTATTTATCTACATGTGTCCCGAGGTATCTACTACGGATCATATAAAATATTTCATACCTGAATAACAGGAATTGTAATTCTATTTCTAACCATAGCCGCAGCTTTTATTGGATATGTATTACCGTGAGGACAAATATCATTTTGAGGAGCTACGGTTATTACTAACCTATTTTCAGCTGTTCCATATATTGGACCAAGACTTGTAAAATGAATATGAGGGGGGTTCGCCGTAGATAACGCAACCCTGACACGATTTTTTGCTCTACATTTCCTAGTGCCCTTTTTAATTCTTGGTATGGCTGTTGTTCACTTACTTTTCCTTCACCAGACAGGATCTAATAACCCATTAGGCTTAAATAGAAATACTGATAAAATTCCTTTCCACCCATATTTTACATTTAAAGATGTATTCGGTTTTTGCCTAATGATCTTTTCTCTTCTTTTAATCACTTTGTGGAGACCCTACCTTTTAGGTGATCCAGAAAATTTTATTCCGGCTAATCCTCTTGTTACACCAGAACACATTAAACCAGAATGATATTATTTATTTGCATATGCAATTTTACGATCAATTCCTAACAAACTAGGTGGTGTAATTGCCTTAGTAATATCAATTTTAATTCTTGCAATTCTACCATTATCACAAAAAAGAAATTTCCGATGCTTAACGTTCTACCCTGTATCAAAATTCCTATTTTGATCATACATTAGTACTGCAATCCTGCTCACCTGAATTGGAGGAATGCCTGTAGAAGATCCTTATATCATTATTGGACAACTCTTAACATTAGTTTATTTTTCATTTTTTTTAACATGTCCCTTAGCAAATCTTGTATGAGATAAAATCATAGAAAAGTAACTATTTGGCTGACAGGAAAGCAAGTGCTTTGAAAGCACTCAATAGAAGTTCGAATCCTCTAATAGTTTCCCCAATCTCTTCGGAGACCAATAAAAGGTGGCTGAGCTTAGGCGCTAGATTGTAAATCTAGAAACGAGAATAATCTCCCTTTTAATTGTACAATTTTTAGAATTCATATAAAAGAAATTCTTATTTTTAAATTAAAAGTTTAATGCTTTATATTAAGCTATTATATGAGAATTTAATAATAGTAGAATTACACTACTTCTTTTGTAGTCAAATTACAATGTTCCTTTAAACTAATTATTAAATTCAAGATGGTAACTTATCCAAGTATCTTTACTTTTGCAAAATAAAATTTTTTTTAAAATATACCACCATAAAATTTCTAAAATAACTTTAAATCCTATATATATAAATAAACAATGAAGAGTAAATGGTAAAATTCTTTTTCAAGCTAGCCCTATTAATTTATCATAACGATATCGAGGTAATGTCCCTCGCAGTCATAATACCAAAGTAATAAAAAAACCCACCTTTAAAAAGAATAGTAATGTTAAATTTCCTCCTAAAAATAAAATTACTATAACTGTTCTTATTAAGATGATTATGGAATATTCTCCTAAAAACAGCAAAGCAAAACCCCCGGCTCTATATTCTACATTAAATCCAGATACTAATTCCGATTCGCCTTCAGCAAAATCAAATGGTGTCCGATTTATTTCAGCTATACAAGAAACTACTCATACTAATGATAATAAATAAAAGAAGAAAATAAAATAAAAAGAACTTTGATACTCAACAAAATCTTCTAAACTATATTCTCCTACTATTACAATAAAAGATAAAAGCACTAAGGCTAATCTTACTTCGTATGAAATAGTTTGAGCCACAGCGCGAAGACCTCCAAGCAAAGCATATTTAGAATTTGAGGATCACCCAGCAATTATTAAAGGATAAACCCCTAAACTTAAAACACATAAGAAGAAAAAAAATCCAAATTCAAAATCATAAAACCCAGTACTGAAAGGTATTATTGACCACAAAAAAAGAGACATAAAAAATATAAATACAGGAGAAAAAAAATATAGAAGATAATTAGATACAGAAGATCAAGTTTGTTCCTTTGTAAATAATTTAATAGCATCAGAAAAAGGTTGCAGAATTCCCCTAAGCCCTACTTTATTGGGCCCCTTGCGAATTTGAATATAGCCTAGGACTTTTCGCTCTAATAAAGTTAAAAAAGCCACAGAAATTAAAACACAAATCAATAATAAAACATAATAAATAATTAGTATCACTATAAATTGGGAAGCTTGAATTCCCATATTTAGATTCTAAATCTAATACAATTATCTGCCAAATTTATATAAGAAAAATTAATAATCCTCTTTTAAATATAATTATTATAATCAACCAATCCTTTCGTACTAAGCTGAAAAATCTATATTAGAAGATAGAAACCAACCTGGCTTACGCCGGTCTGAACTCAGATCGTGTAAAATATTATAGGTCGAACAGACCTAAAAGCAGAACTGCTGCACCCTGCCTAAATTTTAGTCCAACATCGAGGTCGCAAACCTTTTTGTCGATTAGAACTCTTAAAAAAGATTACGCTGTTATCCCTAAGGTAATTTTTTCTTTTGATCCCTTTTAGAGGATCATGAAATATTTACATAAAAATTTATAAAATAAAGAGTTTTTTATATCTTAATGTCGCCCCAACAAAATATCTTTATATATTTATTCTCAAAAAATCTAATAAGAAAAAATAAAATCAGATATAAAACTCTATAGGGTCTTCTCGTCTTTCTAAATAATTTTAGCTTTTTCACTAAAAAATTAAATTCAATTAAAATAGCAAAAAAAGTCAATTTCTCGTTAAGCCATTCATACCAGTCTCCAATTAAAAGACTAATGATTATGCTACCTTAGCACAGTTAGGATACTGCGGCTCTTTAAATTTTCAGTGAGCAGGCCTTACCTCTTCTTCTAAGAGGAAATGTTTTTGTTAAACATTCGGAAATTTTATTTGCCGAGTTCTTTTGCTAGTCTTTTTTTTAAAAAAATAATTAGAAAATTTTATAATATTTTCCTTAAAAATAAATCTACTTATGTTATCATATTTCCAAATAAAAAAAAATTTTTAAATAAACCTCATAAACAAAAAAGAATATAAAATCAAAAACTTAAAATTATATTTTATAACACTATCAAATGGCTAATTCTAAGCCTATAAAAAATATAAAAAAAATTATTCTTATATAAAGATCCTAGAGCTCATCCCCTAAAATCTAAAAATGATTTTAAAATAACTTTTAAATAAAGTAATTCTTAGCATTCTAAACTAGATTTATTTCTGAAGTTACTAGATATTAATAAAAGCGATTAGAATTTCACAACTAAATAAATTTTATAAATCTTTTTGACACAAAAACTTAAAAATTTACTTAGATCTTTTATTTTCGAGATAAAATTTTATATTAGATATTTTAATAACCACTAATACAAAAGGTACCCTATTTTATAGGAACTTTTTTTATGATCTATTTTCAATTATTTCAAAATTTCCTTCACAGTACTAATTTTCTATAGTAAAAAATATATTTCGTTAACACTACTTTGGTTAATTATACTTCTATAAATATAAATAAACAACTATTTAACTCAATTAAGAACCTTGTAATTTTACAAGCACCTTTTCAGTGTAAATGAAATGCTTAACAGCTTGTTCTCATCAAGTACAATTTCCATTACACTTACCTTGTTACGACTTATCTCGTTTAAAAAAGAGAGCGACGGGCGGTGTGTACACAAGATAGAGCTCAAATCAAGTTTTTATAAACTTTACAATTAAATCCACCTTCAAAAGTTATTTTCATAAACTTTATCCGTTTTAGTCTATTAAATGTAACCCACCTCTGTCTTTTATATAAGCTGCACCTTTACTTGAAGTCAATGATACTAATCATGAATGAAAGTTTTCTGAAGAAACTGACTGACAACAGCGGTATACAAACTGAGTACAAATAAAAGTAGAGTTAAATCGTGGATCATCGTTTATAGGGCAGGTTCCTCTAAATGGCTATCTTGCCGCCAAATCCGTTAAATTTCATAATAACTACTATTCCAAAATATTTTACTTATAAGTAACAGGGTATCTAATCCTGGTCCCGACTATAACTTTTATGTTTATAAAGATTTGTTATTCTTTAAAATTAAAATTCTACCTAATAATATTAAAAAATTCCTATATTCATTCACTATAAACATAATTTTGTATATAATTTTTAACTTGAAGCAGGAGTATAACCGCGGCTGCTGGCACGCCATTTTCCACTTCTTTTAAGTTACCTAGATAAAAAATTTTTATATTTCTAACATTTTCTACTGAGAATTTCTTTTTAAAATTTATTATTAATATTTTTCTTACTCAAATTTACATGTAGAACCACTTAAGAGCTAAAAATACAACACGGATCTCAACGATCATAAAAATTAAAATTTAAATCAGATACTTAATAAAATACTCATGCATTAATAATAAATTTTAAAAAGAAATCATATTATGTTCAATGAGCTACATCAGCAAATCATAATACCCAAAAAATCCAACCATAAAAACTTTTTTCGTAAAAAACAAAAATTACGAAAAACTAAAAAAAAAAATCAGAGCAAAAGGAAAAAACCTAAGAAATAGATTATGTAAATTCTAAATAATCTTGATCTCCACTAAGTTTTATACCATAAAAAAATAAAGAAAAGATAAATAAAGTACATTCTTAATAATATATATTTTTAAAAAGAAATGAAAGTAAACCCCTACTGTCTTAGTTGTTTAATTGGATAAAATATTTTCCAAAATATAATAGACCTGAACTTTTAGAATTTTTATAAGTAAACAAGATGCCTGATAAAAGGGTTACTTTGATAGAGTAAATCATATAAGACGAATCTTATTCTTGTTATATAAGAAAAGATAAGCTAAATTTAAGCTTTTGGGTTCATACCCCAACGATAGTGACACACTTCTTTTTAATGAATTTATATTTTCCACCTTTTATATATTCTTTCTTTCTCTTCTCAGGAACCTTAATTTCTATTTCATCCTCATCCTTATTTGGCATGTGAATGGGATTAGAAATCAATTTAATGTCATTTATTCCTATAATTATTAATCTAGAAAGAAACAAAAAAAGAGGAGAAGCAGCTATTAAATACTTTTTAATTCAAGCCATAGCATCCACAGTAGTAATTTTTAGCTCTCTAATATTTTTTTTATTTAGAGGTTATTCTTTTTCCTTTACACCTAATATTATTATCACGTTAGCTCTGTGCATAAAATTAGGTATGGCACCATTTCATTTTTGATTTCCAGATGTAATTGAAGGACTAAATTGAATTAATTCCTTAATTTTACTAACTTGGCAAAAAATTTCCCCTCTAGTAATTTTATCGTTGTTTTTTTACCCTTATACTTTAATTGCTATAGCTCTAATTTCAGCAATTATAGGCGCAATTTCAGGAATTAACCAGACATCAATACGAAAAATTTTAGCTTTCTCTTCAATTTCACATTTAGGGTGAATAACTAGAATTATGTACTTTAATTCAGGACTATGATTAAATTATTTTATTATCTACAGATTTACAAGATTTATTTTATGTTTCTCTTTCTGAATACTTAATTTGAACTATTTTTCTCAGCTAACCCTTTCTCAAAATATAAATGAAAAATTTATAATTTTTATTAATTTATTATCTTTAGGAGGTTTACCTCCACTTTTAGGATTTCTACCAAAATGAATTGCTATAATAGTTATCAGAAATAACTTTCCAGTCTTAATTATTCTTATTATATCTAGATTAATTACACTTTATTTTTATACACGAATCTGTTTTAGAACCTTCACTCTTTATATACAGAGTATAACCTGATACCAAAAAAGTAAAACTTCAAAAAATTTTTTTATAATAAGAATCTTAACATTCTTTTCCTTAATTGGAATTGTACCTTTAAGTCTTATTAATATTTAATGTTTTAGGTTAAATTAAACCTGTAGCCTTCAAAGTTACTAATGGGTAAATTACCCAAACATTA